AACCAAAATAAAATTTCTAGAAAATAATCTATCTAAGACGCCCTATTTGAAGCATCCCTGATGCAAATCAGTCAACATAAAAAGCAATATCTTTTGGATAGAAACCTAAAAAAAATACATAGAAGAACTTGCGTCCAATAGGATTTGAACCTATACCAAAGGTTTAGAAGACCTATGTCCTATCCATTAGACAATGGACGCTTTTTTTTCACATTTCTTGCTTTTTGGCTTCTGGTTTGGTGTTTTCTTAAAAAGATGATATTTATGGGGATAGAATCTACGGAATTCTATATTCAATCTTAAAGATACACTCATAATAGAATAAATATTCTATTATGATAGAATATAGGATTAATGATATTGAATATCAAAATATTCTTTTTATCTTTTTATATAGAATACTATATTAGAGCGGGTAGCGGGAATCGAACCCGCATCGTTAGCTTGGAAGGCTAGGGGTTATAGTAGACGTTGATTCATCATTGTTAACGTCTCTAATTCAAAACCGAACATGAAACTTTGATTTCATTCGGCTCCTTTATGGATGTATGAATAAATATCAAGATTGAAATAAGACCTGAATGAAATCAAAAAATTGTTGAACCATAACATCTATGTCAGCTGTCTCTTTGAATGCATTCAAAGAGATTCGGCTTTCTAGACAATCCCCTCTGGAATATAGAATAGGGTATTCTAACAATATTCTCTTAGTTACTTCGTTCTCTATTTCTATTTGATGTAATAGAATCCTTAGGAAAAGTTTTTTTCTTTCTACCGAGCTAAAACTAAAAAAAGTTTAATGTCCTTCGGAAACTAAAGACATCCGTATTTAATAAATAAGCTATTTTGCTTTAATCTTTCTTCTTTCTAGAATAATAGGGAAAGATTGAAGATTTAGTTACGATTCGAACTACACTTTTCTATCTTTATCCATGGATCCTTTATCCATACGCATAGTTATTTGGAGTCTTGATCCAATAAAAGAAATTGTGTTTCGCTATTTGAAAATCCAATTTTCAAAATTTATCAAAAATTGGAACCTTGGACTCAAATCACGAGATTTTCGATTCTTCCTCGACTCCTTCTTAGTGAATTGATAGGTAAAGGAAAGGATTCAATCCTTTTAAGAAAAAAAGTTTTTGTTCGGAATATGAAGCAAATCCGAGGGACCCCTTAACTCTAAAAGGGATTACTAAAACGAATCACACTTTTACCACTAAACTATACCCGCTACAATGCCATTATTGTGTATAAATAAATCTTTTGTCGAATAAGAAGGTAATCAGCGTAATCAGAATAAGAGATAGAATCCGAAAATAATAATGAAAATGATAGCATAGGTGTGTTTTAGTTTTTTTATTAGACCTAATCGGGTTTATTTCAATAAATTAGTTAAAGAGGACTCCTAATTATTAATAACTCAATAACAAGTTTCTTTCAGTACAGTACCTCTATAAGAGGAGGGGGAAGAAAAAAGGAAGAAAATAAAGAATATTATTAATATTCGAATTAGATTATTAAGTCGATTCTAATTAATTTAATAATTATGATATATATGATATAATAAGATATAATAATAAATCAGGAAATAAAATAGAAGTCAATAATTCAAAAGACTAACGAAAAAAATGAAACTTTGATTCTAGGATATAGAATAGAATCAAAATTGTCCCTATATTGATATTTCATTCAATAAAAAGAATTTTGTTAAACATTTTTTTGTAATATATTTGTAATATATATTATATGATTTGGTACAAAAAAAGGCCTGGCTAGGTATGAACCAAGCCAGGATAAGAAACTAAACAATATATTTCGACAGAAGAAATATTTTTTATTTTCTTTCTTTTTTTGAAAGAATTCTTTCAACCCTTGTTTTTTCAATATCTATATAGATAGAATAGATTTTATCTAATGTGAATAGAATTCACATCTAAAATCTACTTTTAATAAAGATAACGAGAAATAAGGAAAGAGAGGTTTTTTTTTTCTATCTTACTTTTGGAAAGTAAGATTCAAAATTTCAAATTGGGAGAGATGGCTGAGTGGACTAAAGCGTCGGATTGCTAATCCGTTGTATGAGTTTTTCGTACCGAGGGTTCGAATCCCTTTCTTTCCGTTTTTGTTGATGAATTGATATTTGATCTTTTTTTGAAATTCAAAAATGTACAATAAAGTCCTTTTTTTAGTCGTCACGCCCGGGATTACGTCCTGGATCATTAGATAGGAATCCAAAGATAAAAAGAGAAACAAAGAATATCACTACTGTGTAAACAAAGAGTTTGAGAGTAAGCATTACACAATCTCCAAGCATTTTTTGAAAAAAAAAAAGAGAGAGAATAGATTATCCTTTTTTCTACCACATATCCTATTTCGACACCAATAAACAAAACGGTTTCTAGAAAAAGAACTCAAAAATGTATTTGCAATAAAAGTGGGTTGATCCCCAAAAAAAAATTCTTTACTACCCCCTATTAGAGGGCTCAAAAGGGGGTTTCACTAAATCAAAGAATGAACTAAATTCAAAAGCAAAGTTTATAAAAAGAATCAGAATGAGAAAAGAATTCCAATTATCAATCGTTTGAATCGAGGGTTCATATTATAAAGTTTATCAAATAATTATTAGCATTTTCTTTCTCGGATAAATAATGTCTAGTACATTACTCAACCTCTTATCGAAAACTTACAGCAGCTTGCCAAACAAAGGCTAATAGAAAAAACAGAAGGGGTATTACTGGCATAATATCTACGATAGGATTCAAAAAAGCGTAGGCCTCTGGCAATTTGACTACTAAAAAACTACTTGAATTCAAATAAAGGGTGAAATGAAAACAGAAGTAGATCAAACTAAAGATATTAAGCATAATAAACATTTTTTTCCTGTATTGAACTTGGAGATAATTTCATTTTGATTGAGTTTTAGTGGATATCTGTTAAAACAGAAAAAGAAAACTAAAAATTTTTATTTTGAAAACTCACCCAATTTAAAACCGTTTGATTTTCAAAATAAAAGAATAGAAGAAATCGTATTTTAGACAATATTTTAATTAAATTCTATCTAATGATCAATAAATTCATTTTTATCTCGCGCTCTACGTGTCAAAATCCTCGGAACAATCGATTTTTTGATTGGAATTGACGAACAACCAGTACTAATACTAATGTTTATTAGTATTGATTGAACAGAAAGACAAATGGGGCGTGGCCAAGTGGTAAGGCAACGGGTTTTGGTCCCGCTATTCGGAGGTTCGAATCCTTCCGTCCCAGGGAATACCTTTTTATATTTTATATCTAGAAAGAAAGAATAGAGATATTTATCTATTTTGAGAATAACGAAAGATTGTCATAAATGGATCTGAATCAAGTTGTGATTTGGATAACATAGCAGCTATAGATTTCAAGAATTTGAAATCAATTTCAAACAAATTAACAACAGATTTAACCCCCCCGTCTCCCTCCCTTTATTCGATCTATACTCTTAGAATAGAGTATAGAGTAGTTAATATTATTATTACTTAAGCTAAAAGAAATTAGTTAGTTGAAAAGCCTTAACCTCTCATATAACTATTATAACGATTAATAATCGAACACGCTCATTTCAATACCTGGTCTAATACAAATTAGATGAAATTAAGCAGATGAAATGAATAGAATAAGTTAGTAAGAAAAAATGTTATAGATTATGTATTTTCTTTGAACCTTATTTTTAAGTATTTGATAAAAATATCAAAATCGAATTTTCAATGTATCAAAATGGATGGAATAATAAGTAATTCATAGATCCTATATTTCTATTTGATTCCCCTAATTTATATTTAGTTTATTTAACTAAGCGTTATTTAACCCGCTCAGTCAGCCGAAACTACTCGTAAAAGAAAATCATGAATTTTTTTGCTTTTTTATAAGTATTTGATCCTCTGAAGATGGAATGTGGATTCAATAACAAAAATTTATCAATTCCTAATATTTGATTTTCTAATCTTTCTGTTTCGATTTCGGATTGATAAATTGGTCTTTTTTCTTTAGAAAGAAAATAAAAAATAGCATATTGCAATTCAGTCAATAAAATGAAAAAAGAAAAATTGGTATGAAATTTTATTTTTGCTACGACTTCGTAAAAAAAGCAGTCATTCATAGAAATTGAAAAAAAAAATATGCATTCCTATGGAATAACTGTAACGAACGAACAAATGACTATTCGTGATTCCATAATTGAATCAATTACATACCAGTTAAAAAAAAAACCGGGGGGATGTTATGGTAAAACTTCGTTTGAAACGATGTGGTAGAAAGCAACGTGCGGCTTGACAGACGGGATCGTACGTGGATTCTTATATCCACCATTTGAATTATAAATGTGCTCTTGGCTCGACATCTTTTGTTCTCTTACACCAGAACCTTGGTTTTTTTTGGATTGTAGTGTAAGATAGTACGGGATGTAGCTCGAGTCGAAACTATTGATTCTTTTCTCAGGGGCAAGGAATCTAGGGTTAGTGCTAATTAATAAGTTTTAACAACTTTGTAAGTATAGTGATTTTTTTACGTGTGATACTCTCTTTTCTATGAATCTTTTATTTTTATAGAAAAAAAGCATAAAAGGGGGCATGTTGCTGCCATTTTCAAACGATTTTTAGTCACCGAAGTAATGTCTAAACCCAATGATTCACGGTAAAGATAAAGTATCTTGGAACAAGAAAATCCCCCTTTTTTTATTGTCTCGACAACTAGATTAAGAACGAAGGGTCAAAATTGATTTTGTTTTAATGGGGACAAAAAAAGATGGATTAGAGACTACTCAAAAAATGAAATGAATAGGCTTTTCTAATTTTCTTTTGAGCTATTTCATAGTTATCCAACTTGAGTTATGAGGAGAAAAATGTGTGTTTTTTTTCTATTGATATAAAATAAAAAAATCAAATAATATTATTATTTTTGAATATTTCTTAATACTTAATATTAGTCTAATTTCTTTATGGATCTATTTGACCTTGTATATATAGACATCACTTCAATTTCTCGAGCCGTACGAGGCGAAAACTTCGTATACGTTTCTGGGGGGAGTTAGAGTTTGTCTACATCGATCCCAATGAGCTGTTTATCGAATTGTTGCAATCGATGGTCGATCCCGAAGAGAAGGAAAATATCTGTGTAAAATGGGTTTTTATGATCCTATAAATAGTCAAACCTATTTCAATATTCCTGCTATTTTATATTTTCTTGAAAAGGGTGCTCAACCTACAGGAACTCTTTTTGATATTTTCAAAAGGGCGGGGGTTTTTTATAAATTTCGTAAGAAATTCAATTAATAAAAAAAAGGATAAGGGGGAAATTTTTATTTAGTTTTATAACTTTTTTCTAGTAGATCCCCCTCTCCCTCCCTCTTTTTGTTTCTTAACACTTTTTTTTACCATGTCGTTTTTATATATTGACAAGAGTCTATTGAGCAAATATAATTCGATCGTGGATAAACAGATCCATTTCCTCGCTTTTTTTTTACTTGAAAAGATTTTGACTAGATTTTTGATTTCTTTTATTTTGATTTTTATCTGCAAAATATTCTCTTTTTTGACTCTTAAATAAATGTGAATTTATGAAATTAATAATAATTTCAGAATTGAAAATTTTCAATGGATTTTTTGCTAGTTTGATGTTTTGATTGTGTTGTTCAATTTTATCTCTTTAGTTTTTTATCCAACCAAACATTGCCAATTTTTTGTTCTTCGGGTTGCTAACTCAACGGTAGAGTACTCGGCTTTTAAGTGCGGCTAGCATCTTTTACACACTTCAATGAAGTAAGGGATTCATTCATACCTTTGGTAGACTTTGTAAGACCACGACTGATCCTGAAAGGAATGACTGGAAAAAACAGCATGTCGTATGAATAGAGAATTCTGAGAATGTTTCAGTTTTACTTTAACTGGATCGGTTCTAAAACTTGGGAGTGCGAAAAAATAAAATTAATTCAGAATCAGAATGAGGTCGAATGAATAAATGGATAGAGTTTTCCGACTTCAATTTCAGTTTTTATAAGTATAAGGAAAAAGAGCAACGAGCTTTTGTTCTAAATTTGAATGATTACTCGATCTAATTAGACGTTAAAAATATATTAGTGCCCAGTACGGGGGAAGAATTCTACTTGAGTGCATGATTATAGTATCTTATCTATTTTCGTTTTTATTAAGCAAATAAGTCCTAATTATTAGTTATGTCCTATTCTGGATTGTACATAAATGTGTAGAAGAAGCAGCATATTGATAAATATATTGATTTTCAAAAATCAAAAGAGCGATTGGTTTGAAAAATAAAGGATTTCTAACCCATCTTGTTTTGTTATCCTAGAAACAAATATAAACTATTTAGATTGAAAGAGAGGATAGAGAGTCTGTTGATGAGTCTACCTGTCTCCGAGATATCTAGTATTTTCTTACTATAACGCTTTGTTTTGACTGCATCGCACTATATATATCGTTTCATAATCAATAAATGGACTACTTTCTGTTTCTTTTGATTCCAATCCAATTTCCAATGGATCAATTTCAAGGATATTTAGACCTAAATAGATCTTGGCAACACAACTTCCTATACCCACTCCTTTTTCAGGAGTATATTTATACACTTGCTCATCATGTTTTAAAGAGATCAATTAGATCTATTTGGTTAGAAAATGTGGGTTATGACAAAAGAATTAGTTCAATAATTGTTAAACGTTTAATTATTCAAATGTATCAACAGAATCCTTTGATTATTTTGGTGGATACTGATAATAGGTTTTTTGCTTTCAACAAGAATTTGTATTCGCAAATTCTATCCGAGGCATTTGCAGTCACTGTGGAAATTCCATTTTCTTTTCGATTATTCTTTTCCTTAGAAAGGAAAGAGGTAGATCAATTTCGTAATTTACGATCAATTCATTCAATATTTTCTTTTTTAGAGGACAAATTGTCCCATTTAGATTCTGTGTCAAATGTACTAATACCCTATCACATCCATCTAGAGATCTTGGTGCAAACCCTACGTTACTGGTTGAAGGATGCCTCTTCTTTGCATTTCTTACGTTTCTTTCTCTATGAGTATTGTAATTGGAATAGGTTTATTCTTCCAAAGAATTGGTTTTTTTCAAAAACCAATCCAAGATTTTTCTTGTTCCTATATAATTTTCATATATGTGAATACGAATCCATCTTTTTTTTTCTTCGTAATCAATCTTTTCATTTACGTTCAACATTTTCTGGATTCTTTTTTCAACGAATATATTTTTTTATAAAAATAAAAAATCTTGTCAAAGTATTTATTCATAATGAATTTCGGGACATCTTGGAGTTATGCAAAGATCCTTTTATGCATTATGTTAGATATCAAGGAAAATCAATTCTGTATTCAAATAATACGCCTATTCTGATTAATAAATGGAAATATTATTTTCTTCATTTATGGCAATATCATTATTCTATGTGGTCTCAACCCGAAAGGATCGATAGAAATCAATTATGGAAGCAGTCT